AGAAACCCCCGCTTTCTTTAAAATATCATAAACAGTTCCTGTAGGTTGAGCACCTTTTTCAAGAAAAAATAGAATAGCAGGAATATTTAAATACGTTTGATTATTTATCGGATCATAAAAACCCACTTTCCGAAGATCTCTTCCTTCTCTTCGGGATCGGACATCAATTGCAACGATTCGATAAACGGCTCATTGGGATAGACGTAGATAAACTAGAACCCCCCCTAGAAACGTATACGAAGCTTTCTCTTCGTACGGCTCGAGAAATTAGAAGATATGTCTATGTATACAATTCGAATGTCAAATAGATCTATAAAAGCATTAAATCAAATCAATTAGACTAAGATTATTTAATACTTTTTTATTCTTCTTTTTCTTTATCAAAAAAAAAAAATAATTTGTATTCTCAAAACTCAAGTTGAGTAACTCGGAAATATGAAATAGCTCAAAAGAAAACCCTTATGTATTTGATTTTTTGAGTGGTCTCTAACCCCTTTTTCTTTGTCTCGTTTAGAATATATTTGGACTCCTTGTTCTTGATCTAGTTGTCGAGACAATTAAAAAAAAGATATTTCCTTGTTCCAAAATATTTTATCTTTGCCTTGAATCATTGGGTTTAGACATTACTTCGGTGATTTTTAATCGTTTCAAAATGGCAGCAACACGGCCCTTTTTCTGATTTATTTCTATCAAAGAATCATAAACGGTTGATTCCCGCAAGATACACTTTTGATCAAAAGAGTTTCACTAATTCCAACAAATTTTCCTTTTTTGGATTTGAAACTTGCTCGAATTGGATCCTTTCGATTTAGAAATCGAAAATAGACTACACTTACGAAGTTGTTCCAACTTATTAATTGGCACTAACCCTAGATCCTTGCCCTGAGAAATGAATCAATACTTTCTACTCGAGCTACATCACATACTGTTTACACTACAACCCAAGAAAAAATGAGGTTTCGAGTGGAACAGAACAAAGGATGTCGAGCCAAGAGCACCTTCATTCCTATATAATAAAAAGGGTGGGTGTAAGAATCCACAACTGATCATGTCCTTCAAGTCGCACGTTGCTTTCTACCACATCGTTTCAAACGAAGTTTTACCATAACATTCCTCTAGTTTGGAACTGATATGTAATTGATTCAATTAGGGAATCATGAATAGTCATTTGTTCGGTCGTTCCATTGGTTTCTAAAGAAGTCTTAGAAAGAATTCTATTTAATCCTCGATTTTCTTTTTATTGGATGAATGCAATATTTTTATTTTATTTATTAATTTCTAAATATTAGGAAGAAAAAAGTTCTTTGTATTGAATCTACATTGCATCTTCAAGTAACTTGAGAGGATATATTCAACAATCTTAGACTTCTTCGAATATCAAATACTCATAAGAAATCATTCAATTCAAATAGTTATTGAATTGAAAAAAAACCTACCTGGATATCACTATTTGAATAAAGTTTTCCTAAAGATTGCATTTATCATCATAAATAATTCATCTTTGAATTAAACCTCAGTGATTAAAAAAATATAGATAGATAGAAAAAGAAATAAATTTCTTTTTTTCGTGGAGTGAATAAAAAAAAGTTGATGTAAAGGAAGATTTAGGCTCTTTTTCTTTCATTTCATACTGAAAAATAAAATCATAAAAAAAAGAATTCCCTCTATCAGATAGACTGAACAATTGTCATTGGAATGAATTATGAATATTCAATATAGAATATTTCAAATTAACGGATCCAAAATCTTTTTCAAAAAACCAAAAAACGTTATCACTGAAATAGAACGACAATAATACATTAAGCATTTCCTCATTTTACGCGTAGTTTCTTTGACTGGTGGGGGTTCATTCAATAATTTTTATTTAAAGCAAGGGGAATAGAATATAGGATGTATGAATTACCCCCCCTGTATATATTATTACATATATTTACAATTATATATGCGAACCAAATCAAATACGAAATGAAATACCTAAAAATGAGGTTCAAAGAAAATAGATACGTTATATGTATGTAACTTGATTATTTCTTAATCCAATTTTCCAATTTGTACAAGCACAGCTAGTTAAATTGCTATCTTACATTGTTAATTAATTCTTATTATATGGGACGTAAGGCTTTTCGAAGTAACTAACTTAAACTTCAATATGAATATTCAATATTCAAAGTATAAGGGGATGGACATACGATGAAAAGCGCATTCAACCTCTTTTGCAACCCCCTTTTTTTTTTTCTTTATTTCCAATTCTTCGAATCTAGATTCCTAGATCACAACTCGATTCAGTTTCATCTATATGTATCTTAGTTGAATTTAATTTGTGAAAAAATAGGATTTAAAGAAGAATAGAATCATTAAAAATCAGAAACAAGAATCACATAATATCCAATATTTAACTCTTAAAGAGTAGAGAAGGTAGTTCAAAAAACAGAAGGTAGTTCAAAAAGAAAACCTTTCTTTATTGTGATAATAGATATTTCTATCTATGTTTCTATCTATATATAGAATAGGTATTCCCTGGGACGGAAGGATTCGAACCTCCGAATAGCGGGACCAAAACCCGTTGCCTTACCACTTGGCCACGCCCCATTTCAATTTCTATTCAATACTACTAAAGAGTAGTATTGTTTTTGGTTGTTCGTCAATTCCAATCTAAAATAAATATCTATGGACTCTATTGTTCCTAGGGTTTTGACACGTGTAGATATACAATGAAGCTGAATTTATTGATCATTACATATAATTCAATTAAGATATTGTATAAAAGTATGATTTCTTCTATTCTTTTTTGAGAATTGAAGGATTTTTGATTGGGTGAGTTCAAAGAAGGATTTTTTGGTATCCCTTACCTTTTTTTTTTCATTTTTAAGGGATATCAATTATCAATAACAATAACTCAATCAAAATACAATTATCTCCAAGTCCAAGAAAAAAAAAAAATGTTTGTTATGCTTAATATCTTTAGTTTGATCTGTATCTGTCTTCATTCCACCCTTTATTCAAGTAGTTTTTTCTTAGCCAAATTGCCTGAGGCCTACGCTTTTTTGAATCCAATCGTAGATTTTATGCCAGTAATACCCCTTCTCTTTTTTCTCTTAGCCTTTGTTTGGCAAGCTGCTGTAAGTTTTCGATGAGATCTTTAATACTGTCCTAGACATGATTTATTCGAAACAAAAAAAAATTGGAACAATGGATAAGATCGGATAAGTCTTACAGCATGAACATGAACCCTCGATTCAAACAATTCTTAGATAGCTGCAAAAAATCTGACTCCCCTCTTTCCTCATTCGGATTCTTTTTCATTTATTGAAAAACCCTTTTAGAGTCATTTCAAAATAGGAAAGATTTTTTTTTTATGAAAGACTCGACTCTTATTCCAAATGAATTTCTGAAAATTCTTTTTGATTTTTGATTTCGAGAAACCATTTTGTTTATTGGTGTCAAAATAGGATATGGGGTATAAAAATGGAGAATCTATTCTCTTTTTTTTTGAAAAAAAAAGATCTTGGAGATTGTGTAATGCTTACTCTCAAACTCTTTGTTTATACAGTAGTGATATTTTTTGTTTCTCTCTTCATCTTTGGATTCCTATCTAATGATCCAGGACGTAATCCTGGACGTGAAGAATAAAAAGGCCTTTCTTTTTACTTGCTTAATTTTTCAATGTTCTTACTTAGGATTTTATCTATTTTACTTAGGATTTTATCTATTGTACATCCTTATTTATTATATGAAATAAAAAAAAAACAAAAACAAAGGAAAGGTTTTGAAAAAAAAAATAAATAAAATAACAAGTCATCAACGGAAACGGAAAGAGAGGGATTCGAACCCTCGGTACGAAAAACTCGTACAACGGATTAGCAATCCGACGCTTTAGTCCACTCAGCCATCTCTCCCAATTGAAAAAGGATAATTACTATCTTACATTACACAAAAAGTAAGGCTTGAAAAAAAGCCTTTCTTTTCTTTATCTCTCTTTATTTTTTTTTACTCTATTAATATATACAACTTTAATATATACTACTTTTATAAGCAATCCCATTTAGATAAAGAAAAGGTTCTAAAGAGATATTTCGAATAAAAAAAAAAAAGAAAAAAGCAAGAATACCTCTTCTTCCGAAAGAGCTTTTTTTCTTTTCACGGCCTGGCCTGGTCAGTACCTAGCCGGGCCATTTTTTGTTCCATTCGAAATCATAGATATAGATAAAATGATTTGTTTGAAAACAAAAATGCTTATTATTGATTATTGAAACAACAATCAGAAGAAGGGATCTTTCCATTCCTCTGATATGGAATTTCATTCTATAGAATCAAAGTGTCATTTTTTATTATTATTATTCTTTCTTTTCTTATTTTTTTTCCTTTACTGGAAAAAAAAGAAAAAAAAAATAAGGAACTGTGGATTGTTGTGCAATGCATTCTTATGTCATAACATAAATAGTTTTATCGAGCCCTATCTGTTCTGTCAAAAATCCTCCAGCAAAAGAAAGAACTTGTTCTTTCTTTATTTAAATTTTGAATTAGGAGTGCTCTTTTACTAATCTGATTAGGTTTACTGACAAAACCAAAACAAACACGTCAATGCTATAATTTTCATCATTATTTTGTTTTGGATCCTATCTTGATTACGTCCGATTACCTTTTTTTGTTCGACAAAAGTTTCATTTATATACAATAATCGCATTGTAGCGGGTATAGTTTAGTGGTAAAAGTGTGATTCGTTTTATTAATCCCTTTTATAGTTAAGGGATCCCTCGGTTTGATTTGATTCATATTCCGAAGAAAAACTTTATTTCTTAAAAGGATTTAATCCTTTACCTCTCAACGAAGGATTCGAGGAAAAATATACATTCTCGTGATTTGTATCCAAGGGTCAATTAAAAATGGAAAATTGGATTATTTAATTGCGAAACATAATTTTTTTTTGAATTGGATCAATACTTCCAATTTAATGAGTATTAGTAAAGGATCCATGGATAAATATAGAAAAGCGTATTTCT